TTCGTATTCAAGGATATCGAAACTGATCTAACATCAGAATTTTAAGAGGACTCTTCAGACCAGACAAAAAATCAAAAATTGTCAGCAAAGTTGTTTCTTTATTTGTTCTTTAAAACTAAAAAAAAAGATTTTAAAGAAAAAAAATTCCAAAAATTTCTTTTTTTATACAATACATAGGTCGTCGATTCGGCAGTGGATAAAAAAAGGAGGGGAAGATACCCATCTTTCCAGTAAATGGTTCAAATAAGTTTATCCATATGAGTGTTCTACATCGGATAAATTCCCAATTCTTCCTTTTTTTATTTTTATCATTTTTCAACCATTTCGGTACTAACGTAGTGGTAGAAAGAGTACCATGCTATGCTGTGCCTGGACTTCAAACAATTTATCTTTAACCATGTAAAAGACCTCAACATTATTGGTTGATAGAGAATCAAAGTTCATTTACCAATTAGTCACGAAATGCTATGGTTCTTACATAGGATTTCTGAATGAAATCCAATTCCGAAGTAATTCGTTGAGATTGTGCACCCTTTTTCCTATTTCTGCTATAAAAAAGAATACATAAATATAAAGAAAGTGCAGCCGGTGAAATCCAACCTATTCTTGAAATACACAACTCGCACACACTCCCTTTCCAAAAAAAATCAATACACCCAGCACTACGCTTAGATTTATTGGATTTGTTGCTAAAATATCGGTATTAAACTCGAAACTCCCAGCGGATGGCCAGTGCCCCACGGAAACAAAAGAATCGGTTCTATTTTTCATATGCTCTCCTCTTATAGATAGGACTAACAAAGAACAGAGTTCTTTTTGTATCACTCCGCTCGCCCCCTTTTTTCTTTACATTTTGATTCTACGATGAAATTCAACATTAAACAAAAGGATTTGCAAATAAAAGAGCTAATGCCACGACCAGTCCATAAATTGTTAAAGCTTCCATAAAAGCCAGACTAAGCAATAAAGTACCTCGTATTTTACCCTCTGCTTCTGGTTGTCTCGCAATACCTTCTACAGCTTGGCCCGCAGCAGTACCTTGACCAACCCCAGGTCCAATAGAAGCAAGCCCTACAGCCAATCCAGCAGCAATAACGGATGCAGCAGAAATAAGTGGATTCATGGTAAGTTCCTCGCACCAAAAAAAAGAAATGGTTAATGATACAACCAACCAATGAATTAGTACTTAATCTACTTCTACTTTGACTATTTACTTTACTACACTTATCACTTATTTTTTCTTTTTTGATCTTTATCACTAAAATATATCGGGTCGAAGTAGCTAAAAACTCCAAATGGAAATCAGAATATTACTGAATTGTCAGAACTACTTCGATATACCGTTTTTCCTTTCTACCCATGATGGAGTTTTGTGTAAATAGATATGTATACGGTTTTAGTCATTGCATTTTCTTGTTTATAAACTCTTCTATTCTTTCATTCAATCATTCAATTCACAATCACAGACAAAATAGAAAAAGGACTGATACGGGAATCCATCTAAATGCAGTGGGCTAGAAAAAAAATAGATAGGGGTAATTCCTATCTAACTAGTAAATAACATATACTTTTTTTCTTCCATAACGTAAATCACCTGCATTTTTTATTCTATTAAATCATATTCTGTAACCATTCTTCGAAACATACACAAGGATTGATACTCATAGGCATTACATATATGTAGTAGGACCCCCAACCCTTCTTTCTCTTCCAAATTCTTCAATATCATCTACCTTTCTTCATAGATATATGTAGCTATTTGCATTTTCTTCTCCAACCCAGTGGATTATATTGAACCCCCCGCATTGCTTGAATTGGGATAAGCTTCCAAAAAGACTATTTTGAAAGTTAGTCAATGATGACCCTCCATGGATTCACCTATATAAGCCGCAGCCAAAGTTGCAAAAATCAGAGCTTGAATACCACTTGTAAATAATCCAAGAAACATGACAGGTATAGGAACTACTGAAGGCACTAAAGAAACAAGAACAACAACTACTAATTCATCAGCCAATATATTCCCGAAAAGTCGAAAACTAAGAGATAAAGGTTTTGTGAAATCTTCTAGGATATTAATTGGTAAAAGTATTGGAGTTGGCTGAATGTATTTCCCGAAATATCCCAATCCTTTTTTGCTAAGACCCGCATAGAAATAGGCCACTGACGTGGGTAAAGCTAAAGCAACAGTAGTATTTATATCATTCGTGGGCGCAGCTAACTCCCCATGAGGTAACTTTATGATTTTCCAAGGTAAGAGAGCACCTGACCAGTTAGAAACAAAAATAAATAGGAACATCGTTCCAATAAATGGAACCCAAGGACCATACTCCTCTCCAATCTGAGTTTTGCTCAAGTCTCGAATAAATTCAAGGACATATTCGAAGAAATTCTGACCGTCGGGCGGAATGGTTTGTGGATTCCGAACAGCTATGATGACTGAACCTAATAAGATAGCAATTACAACCCAAGAAGTTATAAGTACTTGGGCATGAATTTGTAAACCTCCTATTTGCCAATATAAATGTTGGCCTACTTCTACACCTGATATATCGTATAACCCTTTGAGTGTTTTAATGGAACATGGTATAACATTCATATTGTCCTCTAACAGAAATCGAACTTCAAAAAAGGAATGATTTTGATTCAACCATCTCTTTTTCAATTCATCTACGTTAATTCATGAATTTCAGTTATGAATCGTATATTTAGGATCCTGAGAAATCACATAAAAAAACACCAATCATTTTATCTTTTTTATTCAATATTATTCAATATTCAAAACATAGTTCAAACTTCAACAAAGAGAGTTCACCAAAAACGAACTAATCTTCTTCTTAATGAGAAGATAATCAACCATTTTTTATATAACTAGAACGGCCCTCACAAATTGCAGATGCTAATTTGGTAAGAATCAATCGAATCGAAGCTATAGCATCATCGTTGGCTGGAATAGAAATATCTGCAAGATCTGGGTCACAATTTGTATCGATTAAACAAATCGTCGGAATACCCAAAATGACACATTCTCGAAGAACCGTATATTCTTCTTGCTGATCAACGATAATTACAATATCGGGCAATCCCGTCATATATTTGATCCCACCCAGATATGTTTGCAAGGTAGATAACTTTCTCTTCAACATTGCTGCATCTCCTTTGGGGAGACGGTTGAGTTTCCCCATCTTTTGTTCTGCTCTTAAGTCCCTGAACTTCTGAAGTCTTGTTTCTGTAGTAGACCAATTCGTTAACATACCACCAAGCCATTTTTTATTAACATAATGACATCGAGCCCTTATTGCTGCTGATGCTACTAAATCCGCTGCTTTCTTTTTGGTGCCGACTATTAAGAATTTTTTTCCCCTACTTGCTGCATCAAAAACTAAATCGCAGGCTTCTGATAAAAAACGAGCAGTTATAGTAAGATTTGTAATATGAATACCTTTACGCTTTGCTGAGATGTAAGGAGCCATTCTAGGATTCCATTTCTTAGTACCATGACCAAAATGAACTCCTGCTTCCATCATTTCTTCCAAATTGATGTTCCAATATCGTCTTCCCATTTTCCCACACTTTGTTTCTTTTTTTTTCAAAGAGATTCAGTACCCTGTGAAATAAATAATTGTTCCGACGGAACCTTCTACCAGGATTGACCATTGATCTACGACCCAAACCATGAATGAAATTCATGGTTTTTTATTTCATTGATTACCAAATCCATAATCGGACCAGAGAGTTCAAGTAAAAAGAATGAACCTCTTGTTAGGAATTAGTAAATTACATTACGTAACTGATTGGTCTGATGTCTCATGGAAAGTGTTTGGGGCGCAAGAACAAAATAATTCTCTATGGTGTAACAAAATATCTCTCATTTCCAACTCGAATAGATTCTTCCTTTTGATTTTCAAATGAATGTTTTTGTCTTGCTTTGAACGATGTACTAATTTTTTGAATCCGGTACCAACCGGTATAATCCCCCCCAGAACAACGTTCTCTTTCAGGCCTTTCAACCAATCAATACGACCTCGTAGAGCAGCTTTTGCTAAAACTCGAGCAGTTTCTTGAAAACTCGCTTCGGATATGAAACTTTGAGTATTCAGAGATGACTTCGTTATTCCCAATAAGATTGCCCGATAACAGATCGCTTCGTCCAAAACACGCCCTGCTCGCTCTGCTCGCAACAATCCAATCAATTCTCCAGGTAAAAAAACATTAAACATTCCATCTTCTGAAACCAACACTTTTGATGTTACTTGACGTACAATAATCTCTATATGTCTATTATGGATCTGTACCCCCTGAGATCGATAAACCTTTTGGATCTTATTAACCAAAGAGATACGACTTTGGGCTATGGTTAGTTCAGCTCCAATCAAAAATCCCCAGGGGATCCCAAGAATCCTTCGGATACGTTCGTCCCAACCTTCAACTCTTCTTTCGAGGTTCATCGATATTGAATCAATTGAACGAACTTCTAAGATTTGTTCCACTTTTGGAAGACCTTGCGTTATGTCACCGGATCTCGATTTTTCATATATAAATGTAATTAATGTATCTCCTTCATAAAAGGTTTCCCCATAATGGCCATGAACAGTTGCTCCTGGAGTGACCAAATAGGGCTTAGCTGATCTTATAACTAAAGAGTCAACATGAACAATGAAAATTTGACCAGATTTTTTAATGCGTGATCCGTATTTCAATAGACATACATTTTCACAAAGGAATTGTCCAAGGCTAATTATTGTCCATGCTTCTTCACAATAATCGTGATGGAGAAAACACCAATTCAAATGGGATGAATTCCAAATGATGTTACTGCATGGATTGGGATTATAAATCCTCCTATTTTCATCTAGGAAACAGTATTTAAATGGAAGTACTTGAAGCACTTGGAAAGTCTGTTGAAAATTTTCAAATAACAAATATTTCTTTAAAAAGACTTGATTATAAGTTATTAAAGAGTAAGATGAACAAAAATTTACTATTTTAGGTACAATAGTACC